TGTACCCAAAACAAACGCGCTACCAAGCTGCGCTACATCCCTTTCAATTGGCCTACAATGTCATTGTAGAGAATCCCTGTCTTGTTTTCCACACCCTTATTTCATCTATTGATATACAAAAATTACCTTTCCATTTCCTCTTTTTGGTCTCATATCATATAACAACCATATAATGAATAATAAATGAATATTTTTGGCGGGAATTCTCAGGCGGAAAGGGACCTATTTTGCTGTTTTAAGAAAGGGAAAATCTTATCTATCAAATCATTGTACATTTAAATTTGAATTTTGAATTAGGAATTCCGGTACAAATATACAAATACAAGTGGTCTTTAACCACACATACATGTGATTATATATGTATTACCATAATGTAATACGATAAAGAAGGAGGATTTTAAATGCGAGATCTAAAAACATATCTTTCCGTAGCACCGGTACTAAGTACTCTCTGGTTCGGTTCTTTAGCGGGTTTATTGATAGAGATCAATCGTTTCTTCCCGGATGCTTTAACATTCCCTTTTTTTTAATTCTAGTTATTGCCGCGGGACGGGGCGAAAAAGATTAGATCGAGATACAATCAAATATCTGTGACTACTCTCTCGCCCCCCTTTATTTTTTATTTTTTATTTTTAGTTTTTTTTTTCGAATTATATAAGAATTAGATAAAATAAATAAGGAAGGTAGAACGAAAAAAGTGGATTCAACCTCACCGAAACTCGGGTTCAAGCTCCAATTAAATTACTAGTAGAGCGAAAAGAGAAATGTGGCTGGAACAACAGTATCCTACAAGATACTTAAAGAAAATACCGTACTGTGATTCTAAATAGAGTTAGAAATCGTTGTATTACTTATTCTTATTATTTACTATTACTATAAATCTATATTGATTTACTATATTGATTGCAATTGATTGCAACGAAATCTTTCAGGATTTGGTTTTGAGTTAGCAACTTTTATTTCTTTTTTTTTTTTCATTCCTTTCTTCTTCGCTTTTGATCGGAAAATAGAAGAGTTGGGTGAATTAAAAACTCAAAGGAGGTTCATGGCCAAGAGTAAAGATGTCCGAGTAACGATTATTTTGGAATGTACTAGTTGTGTTCGAAACAGCGTTAATAAGGAATCAACGGGCATTTCCAGGTATATTACTCAAAAAAATCGACACAATACGCCTAGTCGATTGGAATTGAAGAAATTCTGTCCCTATTGTTACAAACATACAATTCACGGGGAGATAAAGAAATAAATCGAATCAAGTGCTCGTATGTCACCCCTTCCCGAGAATATGAAAATATGACATTAGGTATATAATATATTAAGTATATAATTAGTTATATATATATAACGCATATTTTATTTATTTTATTTATATATTTATTTATATATTATTCTATATTATTATATTATTAATACTATTACATATATTTAATTACATTTATATATATTATTATAATTTATATATATAAATTATAATAATAATAAAATAAACAATAATAATAAAATAAACAAACCAAATCCTATTTATTATATTAATTCTATAATTTGAATTTTATCCGATCAAAATAGGATTTTAGAAATAGAGATAGGGATAGGATTCTTTTTATAAATAAGGAATAAAGAAATCATGGATAAATCCAAGCGACTCTTTCTTAAATCCAAGCGATCTTTTCGTAGGCGTTTGCCCCCGATCCAATCGGGGGATCGAATTGATTATAGAAACATGAGTTTAATTAGTCGATTTATTAGTGAACAAGGAAAAATATTATCTAGGCGAGTAAATAGATTGACCTTAAAACAACAACGATTAATTACTATTGCTATAAAACAAGCTCGTATTTTATCTTCGTTACCCTTTCTTAATAATGAGAAACAATTTGAAAGAAGGGAGTCGACCGCTAGAACTACTGCTCTTAGAACCAGAAATAAATAGGCTTACCCCTTCAATTGACTCAAAATTATCAAACGTAGACTGATGCTTTATTCAAAAAATCTGATAATAAAAATTGTCGTGTCGTAAGAAAAAATAAATAAATAAAAGAATCGAATCCGGTTGGGGAAGAAAAAGAAATCTTTTTTTTTATTGAGCGTCTTCGCTCATCTTGTTTTGATGACCTTATCAGAATTTTTTTTATCATATTAATTTCTACTCTACCTTCCCCGAATTCATTCTCGAGGGAACCCCATTTCATTTAAAGCATTTCGGTGGATTCCTTCCGATCTCCTTATTTTATAATCTCGTTGGAAATCATATAAAGACAATTCCTATTTGAGATAGCTATTTGTGCAAGTATTTTACGATTAAGAAGCAACTGTTTCTTGTACAGATTGTGTATTAAGATACTATAACTATAGGATACCCCCATTCCGCGAATTACTGCATTTATTCGAGTGATCCACAAACGACGAAAATCCCTTTTTTTCCTATCTCTATCCCGATGAGCCGAAACCAAAGCTCTTATTCTTTGTTGAGTAATAGTTCGAGTAAGTCTTGAATGAGCCCCTCGAAAGCTTGATGCAAATAAACTAATTTTTGTTCGACGTCTCCGAGCTATATATCCCCGTTTAATTCTGGTCATTGAATAAAAGAAATTTTGATGAATAACTAATTCTTTCTTTCAGTTATTCTTTTCTAGTCTATTAATAACAAAACGGATTCTTCCAATGTATAAAATAAAAATTCCAATGGCTTTTGCTACTATAACCGTCCCGACCACGATTTTTCCTTTTTTCTAGGCATTTCGCCTTGAAATAAGAAATTGTATTGATACTAGGTATCAAAAAAAGCATATTAACTAAAATAAAGGAGTAAATAGAAATGGATAAATAAATAGTGGGTTCCATCGTTTCTATGGTTACTTCTTAAACGGTGAGGCCCTCTCTATACACCGGAGCGCTCATTCCTTCATTTAATTGGTAACTTGTACAGTTCACACTCTTCGGCTCTACTCATAAATTTTCCAGTAATAGATCTTTCACAACGAGATCTATCTTATACAGTAACGGTATGTAAGTATGAGGATTAATTGGGTAGCTGACCCTGTTAGTCCGTTCTTTGCAAGAGTCGAAGCATAATCTTTTTTCTTTTTAAATAGGATTTTCCCCGCTTAATGGATAAGCATTTGCTACCAATGGGGAATTTTTTCTCATCTTAAATTCCAAGATTGGATTTGCGCCAATGGAAACCATAAATTTCATACACAATAGAAGGATATGGTAGATCTATCTTTTTTAGATAGTGAACGGAAGAACCCCATTCTATTCACTGGTACTGATCGTTGATACTGAAAAAATTGTTTCTTTTTTCTCAGCCCATGATCTGAACAAGTCGCACATACACCCTAGTACATGTTCCTCGGCGCTGAGGACATCCCCCAAGAGCAGGGGATTTCGTGACATTTCTAATTGGCTGTCTTGCATTTCTAATAAGTTGTTTAATAGTTGGCATGCTGAATCATATACATAATAGACTGGTTTAGATCGATCCTAACCAGATAATTATGAATTACTTCTTTTTCTATTTAATAGATTAATAAAATATTAACCCCTTAAGCTTAAGTTAAGAAGGAAAGGAATAAGAGGGATTAAATCAATCTTAATTAAATTGTGGATTGGTGTTAAATCGTTGCTATTGCTATTTGTTATTTAACCGCTACAAGATCCACAATTCCATGAGCTTGGGCTTCTGTTGCTGACATAAAAACATCTCTTTCCATGTCTTCGGATACAACCCATAAGGGCTTGCCCGTTCTTTGTACATAAACCCTTGTGATGCTTTCGCGAAGTTTCAGTAGTTCTTCCGCTTCCAGGATAAATTCTCCCGTTTGTGCCTCATAAAAAGAACTAGCAGGTTGATGGATCATTACCCTGATGATATAACATAATAAAAGGTTCTTCTAACTCACATAATGAGGCGAGAAGAATAGCTAAAGAATAATAAGAAAAAAAAAAGATAGAATTGAACAACCGTACAGGCATTTTTTGCGCATTGCATACGGCTTTACATTTACAATGGAATTCTCTTTTTCGATGAAAGAAAAAAGAAAAAGAGAAAATATAGAGTCTATTAGACCCAGATCAATAAATAATCCAATTACCACCCTTCTTTTTTTTTTCGGATTTTTTTCGGAAAAGTTAAAAATACTATGATGGCTCCGTTGCTTTATATATTTATTTCGTCTGTGATTCAGCAATCCCAAAGTTTCTTTTTTTAAAAAAAAAAAAAAAAGAAAGAAAAAAATAGTCTTTTTTTTTCGTACTCTTTTATAACATAAATATTGTTAATAGCCTCTGGTGTGAAAAGAAAAAAAGTTTGTGACGCTGAGATGGGCCCACGACAGCTAAGATAAAATTGGAAATGCCCTTTCTCTCATACTACTCTTTCGATACATAATCTAATATTTTATTTTGAAAAAAAAAAAAGAAATAAAAAAAAAAAATTTTCATATCGAATTCGAAGTGCCATGCTATTATTACTTACTAATTCATATTTCATATGGCGAAGGCATAGTCTTCTTTTTTCTTTCCATCAAATAAAAAAAACTCATTGGCACCGAGCGTGAGGGAATGCTAGACGTTTGGTAATTTCTCCTCCGGCCAGTAGAAAAGATCCCATTGAAGCGGCCAATCCCATGCATATTGTATGCACATCTGGTTGCACAAATTGCATAGTATCATAAATAGCTACTCCGGGTATTACCCATCCGCCAGGAGAGTTTATAAACAAATACAGATCTTTGGTATCATTCTCTATACTGAGATATACCATAAGACCAATAAGTTGATTCGAGATCTCGCTATCAACCTCTTGGCCTAAAAAAAGTAATCTTTCTCGATAAAGTCGGTTGATTAGGATAAAATTGTATCCCTTAGTAGCCGTACAGGCACCTTTTGATGCATACGGTTCAACAAAAATTGCGAAAAAAAATCAATGTGTAGATTCCAGCCATCCTTCGTTTTTTCTAGTGGGCCCTTTCTAACTTCTAATTTCTAATGAAGGGGCTTTTTCTTACATTTTTTAAATAAAATGAAATTAAAAATGAAATTAAAGAAAGATGAGTTTTGGCCCGTTTTCCTATAATATAGAAAAAATTCGCTAAACTTATCGCACAAACTTTTCATTGATCTATTTTTTTTTTTCATTGGGATTCAATCCAAATCACGATGTCATTTTCTTGTTCCTGAATGGGTTTCGTCAATTTTTTATTCCATTTTTTTAGGTTTATGCTCTACTCCGAGTAAAGATCTGCCCGATTTTGATTTGCGCATATAGGACAAATGACCCAATACCACGTCTTTTTGCTATGATTTCATTTACTTTTTTTTTTATTTTAATTTAATTCCTTTTTCTTTCATGTTTTCCGCCAAATATTCAACGTATTTCTCATATTATTCGATTGATTAACAGTTTGAAATCGCTCTTATTTATATTTATAATTTTTAAATAAAAAAAAATTTTATGATTATGATATAGGTGGTAATCATAAATATATTACCAATTGGGTTTTTTCTAAACGGAGCCTGGATACTTCATTTTATCGGTCCAACCAAGCCAACCATAAATCATTCTAATTGAAAATATTAATCTGTATACCCCCCCAAAAAAATGAAATGGATCTCTAATTGCACTTCATTACACTTCACGCTACAATTTTTGATAATTCAATCAATCTTTTTTGGGCGAAACAGAGGATATCTCGATCGGGCGAGAGAACGGGGGAATCCCATATGACCCAATATATTTTACAAGTCGCACTATACGTCAACCCAAACTGCATCTTCCTCCCCCGGATTTCGAAAAGGAACTCTTGGAACACCAATAGGCATTAAAGGAAAGAAAAAGAATTAAATACTATATTTCACTTTGATGTGGAAGCGTAATAACGGTCTTAATAATATTGGCCTTTATCATATTTTATACATAGATAGAATAAGGCCATAAAATAAAGAAAGACAGAATGAATGAAAGAGAATTCTTACGAATAGGTCCTTTTAATGATGAACAAATAGGGATGCATTCATTCATAAAAAATAGGATCAACCCCCATTGCGTATTGATACTTATCGGGTATAGAATAGATCTGCTTCTTTTTTTTCTTCTGAGCCGAATTCTTCCTTTATTACTAATGGAATAGAACAAATATTAATCCTTTCTCCGAAAGAATCCACCGAAAAAGGGAGGTATTCCAATGCAATAAAGTTACATAGTGTCTATTTTTCGTTGATAAAGGGGTATTTCCATGGGTTTGCCTTGGTATCGTGTTCATACTGTCGTATTGAATGATCCCGGTCGCTTGCTTTCTGTTCATATAATGCATACGGCTCTGGTTGCTGGTTGGGCCGGTTCAATGGCTCTATATGAATTAGCCGTTTTTGATCCCTCCGATCCCGTTCTTGATCCAATGTGGAGACAAGGTATGTTCGTTATACCCTTCATGACTCGTTTAGGAATAACCAATTCATGGGGCGGTTGGAGTATTACAGGGGGGACTATAACAAATCCGGGTATTTGGAGTTACGAAGGTGTGGCCGGAGCACATATTGTGTTTTCTGGCTTGTGCTTCTTGGCAGCTATCTGGCATTGGGTATATTGGGATCTAGAAATTTTTTGTGATGAGCGCACAGGAAAACCTTCTTTGGATTTGCCCAAGATTTTTGGAATTCATTTATTTCTCTCAGGAGTGGCTTGCTTTGGCTTTGGCGCATTTCATGTAACAGGATTGTATGGTCCTGGAATATGGGTGTCCGACCCTTATGGACTAACTGGCAAGGTACAACCTGTAAATCCAGCGTGGGGCGTGGAAGGTTTTGATCCTTTTGTTCCGGGAGGAATAGCCTCTCATCATATTGCAGCAGGGACATTGGGCATATTAGCGGGCTTATTCCATCTTAGTGTCCGTCCGCCCCAACGTTTATACAAAGGATTACGTATGGGAAATATTGAAACCGTCCTTTCCAGTAGTATAGCTGCTGTCTTTTTTGCAGCTTTTGTTGTTGCCGGAACTATGTGGTATGGTTCAGCAACTACCCCCATCGAATTATTTGGTCCTACTCGTTATCAATGGGATCAAGGATACTTCCAGCAAGAAATATATCGAAGGGTTAGTGCTGGGTTAGCCGAAAATCAAAGTTTATCAGAAGCTTGGTCTAAAATTCCTGAAAAATTAGCTTTTTATGATTACATTGGCAATAATCCGGCAAAAGGAGGATTATTCAGAGCGGGTTCAATGGACAACGGGGATGGAATAGCCGTTGGGTGGTTAGGACACCCTATCTTTAGAGATAAAGAAGGGCGTGAACTTTTTGTACGTCGTATGCCTACTTTTTTTGAAACATTTCCGGTTGTTTTGGTAGACGGAGACGGAATTGTTAGAGCGGATGTCCCTTTTAGAAGGGCAGAATCAAAGTATAGTGTCGAACAAGTAGGTGTAACTGTTGAGTTCTATGGCGGCGAACTCAATGGAGTGAGTTATAGTGATCCTGCTACTGTGAAAAAATATGCTA